ATGCAATTGAACTTAGTAAGTGCATATTTAAGCCGTTGGGTGTTTTCCACTAATCATAAAGATATCGGCACATTATATCTCGTGTTTGGTGTTGGGGCCGGTATGATAGGAACAGCTTTCAGCATGTTGATAAGGTTAGAACTTTCCGCCCCCGGAACTATGTTGGGGGACGACCATCTTTATAATGTAATCGTGACTGCGCATGCCTTTGTTATGATCTTTTTCCTGGTGATGCCGGTGATGATAGGGGGGTTTGGGAATTGGTTGGTGCCGCTATATATCGGTGCACCAGATATGGCCTTCCCGCGACTAAATAACATTAGTTTCTGGCTCTTGCCCCCCGCCCTAATACTATTGTTGGGCTCAGCCTTTGTTGAACAGGGGGTTGGGACAGGTTGGACGGTGTATCCGCCCCTCGCGGGCATTCAAGCGCATTCAGGGGGGGCCGTGGACATGGCTATATTTAGCCTCCACTTGGCCGGGGTCTCTTCCATCTTAGGAGCTATGAATTTTATCACCACTATATTTAATATGAGGGCCCCGGGTATGACAATGGACAGATTGCCGCTATTTGTGTGGTCTATCTTAATCACCGCCTTCTTATTGTTACTGTCTTTGCCCGTATTGGCCGGGGGCATAACCATGCTGTTGACAGATAGGAACTTTAACACTACCTTCTTTGACCCCGCCGGAGGGGGGGACCCGATTCTGTTTCAACATCTCTTTTGGTTTTTTGGCCATCCGGAAGTTTATATCCTAATATTACCCGGTTTTGGGATGGTCTCCCAAATAATTCCCACCTTTTCTGCTAAAAAACAAATTTTTGGATACTTGGGCATGGTCTATGCAATGTTATCTATTGGGGTATTGGGCTTTATTGTGTGGGCTTGGAGATGGGCGGCCGGCGGGGCGACCTGCCGTGCTATTACCCGACTGTATGCGGGAACACCCCTACCCCCCCTGGGGGGGGGGGCCCAGTAACTACTAGCGCCGCCGCTCGCGGGGGCGCAGTAAAAAAGTTAGTGGGGGGTCAACCCGCAGACAACCGGGCCCCACCCGCCCCTTGTGGGGGGGGGAGCCCGGGGGTCGCAGAGACTACACGTCGGGCCCCTAGTGATTTAAGCAACCCCCGCCCCTTCGGGGCGAGGGTTGCTGGACTTCCTAAAAAGGACAGTCTTCGATTTGTGACCGTGGGTCCCCCTAGTGATCTACGGCCACTGGACTTTGGTGTAGGGTCTCCGCCCAAAGGGAGGCGGTTATCCCTAGCTTCAGCTAGGCCAGAAGGCCTTAGCCTTCTGGGAATGGAACCAGTATGGTGGGCCGTCGGTCTCTTTGAGGCCGGGGGGACTCTAGCGTTAGTAGGCGAGGGAGTCAGAGCTAGCTTGGGCAGCCCCGCTGGGTGCCCCCGGACCCTTCATAGGTTTAAGGGGGCCGTAGGCATGGGGATCCTCGTGGGAGGGGAGCCCCGAGGTTGCGATTGGGTGTTGTCCCCCAAGGGGAATGAGGTCAACAAGATATTGAAGTTTATTAATTTAATTAATGGAAGGCTAATAACTTTAAAATATAACCTCCAATTGATGGAAGTTATTAAATTTGTTAATCAGAAATATGGCACCCACATTGTGTATCTGGGCCCAGGCGCCATGGCTCCCAACAACAGTTGATTGGCGGGGTTTGTGGAGGGGGCCGGAGGCTTTCACGTGGCCCTCGGGGCCTCGCCACCCCCCGGGAGTAGATTGGTCGCCGCGGGGGGCATTGTTGTTACACAAAAGGAGAGGTATGTTTTAGATTTAATAAACAAATTGCTGCCGGGGCGAGTCTCTTTGTCGAACAATCCCCGGGGGCAGTATCAATATTTAGCTTACACTTGCACCAGGTGAAGCAAATATTTAGCCAGGTATCCCCTAAGGGGGGTAAAACATATCCAACATATGTGTTGATTAAAGTGCAACCTCCGCTCTCCCAAAAGGCCATAGCAACCCCCGTAGGGAGTTCCTTTAGCCTTATGACTTAGCTTCTCTGAAAGGTCTTCGTTAACACGAAGGCAGCTAGGGCGGGCGGGCACCAAGTCTAAAGTGGGCAACCTTCGCCCCCTTCGGGGCGAGGGTTCCTTTAAATCACTAGAGGTGAAGATATAGTCCGATCCTCCCCCGTAAGGGGGGGGGAAGAGTAGTATAGCGCGCTCGCCCACCCTAACGGGTGGCGATTGCCCCCGGCCCAACCTTGCCTTAAGGCCGGGGGTCAGAGTGGCTATACAATATTGCACCACATGTTTACAGTAGGGATGGACATAGATACCAGAGCCTATTTCACTGCCGCCACACTGATAATCGCCGTTCCAACCGGGATTAAGGTGTTCAGCTGGTTGGCCACTATTTATGGCGGCGCCCTCAGATTGGACACCCCCATGCTATGGGCGATAGGGTTTGTTTTCTTATTTACCGTAGGGGGGTTGACCGGGGTAATCTTGGCCAATAGTTCTTTAGATGTGGTTCTCCACGACACATACTATGTGGTTGCCCATTTTCACTATGTATTATCCATGGGGGCCATTTTTGCCATTTTTGGCGGGTTTTATTTTTGGTTTGGGAAAATCACAGGCTATTGCTACAATGAAGTTTATGGTAAAATTCACTTCTGGTTAATGTTTATCGGGGTGAATTTGACCTTTTTCCCCCAACACTTCTTGGGCCTAGCGGGCCTACCTAGGCGTTACTCTGATTTTGTAGATAGTTTTGCTGGTTGGAACCTGGTGTGCTCCCTGGGGTCAACCATATCCATTGTTGGGGTACTGTGGTTTGTGTTTCTAGTTTATGATGCCTATGCCAGGGAGGTGAAATTTATTGGTTGGATTGAGAACAGCGGGGCTAGTTGGGCTTCCCTCGAGTGGGTGCAGCCTTCCCCCCCTCAACCCCACACCTATAATGAGCTACCCTTCGTTTATGGGCCCACCACCGCAAGGGGGGCGGGGCCGCAATAGGCACCCCTAGCCTTCTGGGAATGGCGCCGGCATGGTGCCCATTGACTCGCCAATGTATTATAAATATATAATAGTGGCAATTTTACTGTTATTATTGGGGGTGTTGGGCATTGTCCTCAACCGAGGTCACCTTATAATAATGTTGATGTCCATAGAACTGATATTATTGGCCGCCTCTTTCTTATTTTTAATAAACTCTGTGGTGATAGATATTTTGATTGAACAAATCTTTACAATTATGATTTTAACGGTTGCGGCGGCGGAGTCCGCTATTGGTTTGGCCATATTGGTGGCCTATTACCGAATAAAAGGGACTATTGCTGTCAAATCCCTCAATTGACTTAGGGGCTAATCCGGGGAGGGGCCCCCACCCCTCCCCGAAGGCCTTTAGCCCTCTGGCCTAGCTGAAGCTATGGCGGGCGGGGGTTGAGAAGAAAGATGCCACAATTAGATGCAGCCACTTATTTAACTCAATATAGATGGACCTTGATAACTCTGTTTTTATTATTCTCCCTATTGGTGGCTTCTATTTTACCTACTATTAAAACAAATTGGCTCATAAGGAGATCTGTAATGGGCGGTTGGGCGACCCAAGGGCCCTCTGGGGGCTTGGGAGTGAAGAAAGAGGTTGTTGCAATTTGGAAAGACCTAGACTAATCCGCCCCCGAAAGCCCTGCTATAAAGATATCCCGCCTGCGGTCACTTGCACGCCGCCCCCCCTAGCTGCCTTCGTATTAACGAAGGCCTTTCAGAGAAGCTAGGGCGGGCGGCGGTGGCTGCGCAACCTTCGTAGAAGGTGGCGGTTCCTTGAATAGGAAATGTCGAGACATTACTCGACACCTCTCGGAATGTGTGCCGCTTATTTTGATCAATTTAAAATAGTGAGTTTAGTCGCCCTTACTAATTCATCCATGATGATGATATTAGCGGTGGTTGTTGGCCTATTGTTGTTTAGGGGAACTAAATTAATCCCCAATAGATGGCAGTCGATTATGGAATCAATTTATAGTCATTTCCATGGTGTAGTTAAAGATAATTTAGGGGCGGAAGGGTTGAAGTATTTCCCCTTTATTATATCCCTTTTTACCTTCATCGTGTTTTTGAATGTATTGGGCCTATTCCCCTATGTGTTTACCCCCACAGTTCATATAGTAGTCACGTTGGGCCTATCCTTTTCTATTGTGATAGGTGTGACTTTGGGGGGGCTCTGGAAATTCAAATGGAATTTCCTCAGCATATTAATGCCAGATGGGGCTCCCTTGGGGTTAGCCCCCTTGTTAGTAGTAATAGAAACTGTAAGTTACGTTTCTAGGGCCATCTCTTTGGGGGTTCGTTTGGCGGCCAATCTCTCGGCCGGCCATTTGTTGTTTGCCATTTTAGCCGGGTTCGGTTTTAATATGTTAATTGCTGGGACCTTCCTTAGTTTGTTCCCCCTGTTAATCATGGTCTTTATAACCTTATTGGAGATGGCAGTGGCCGTGATTCAGGCCTATGTGTTTTGTTTACTAACCACAATCTATTTGGGGGACACGGTCGCCCTGCATTAGTCCTTGGCCCCCCCCAGGGGGGGCCCATCCCCCGCCCCTCCGGGGCACTCACGCCGCGGGGGGGGCGGGCGATTATCGGGGGGCCACGATCCGGTTGCAGGTAAAATGGCTGACGGGTGGCGGTTCTTTGCAATCCTTTGGTTTTGGGGAAAATAGAAGACAAGTGGACCTTCTAATACATGCTAGTGCATGCCCCCCCCTATGGGGGGGGCATGCCCGCGCACAGGTGAGGAAACCCGGCTACCCCACCCCCAGGTCTCGCCTGGGGGCTGGGCCGGAGACGTATTAGGTATGAGGGCGGTATTAAAGACCCACCCTGCCGAAGATGCGCGACAATCAACCCGGAGTCACACTTTCACTGAAACAAGGGGAAGGCTCATTAAGTCCGTCGAGGACGAGGCAGCAGTAGAGAATATTGTGCAATGTACGGCAGTATGACACAGAGAGCACACGCCCTCTTGGCCTGTCCAACTAAGTGCCAGCAGACGCGGTTAGACTTAGGGGCCAAGCCTTTATGAGCAAAGGGGCGTAAAGGGTGTGTAGGCCGACTGCCCCACCCCCCCAAGGTGGTAAATGGAATTTTTCTGTAGCGGTAGAATGTGCGGATAGAAAATAGAACCCCAAAAGCAGAAGCAATTTACCGCGGGGCGGGAGGGGGGGCCCCTTGGGGCGCCCCTCCGGGCTACGGGCTGAAACACGAGGGTGTGGGGAACAAACAGGATTAGAGACCCTGGTAGTCCACACTGTAAACGATGGAGAAAATGCGAATGCAGCCCCGAAAGGCAGCAATCTCCCGCCTGAGTAGTACGATCGCAAGATTAAAATTCAAAAAATTTGGCTGTTCACCGTTTCGATTAGAGGAGCGTGTAGTTTAATTCGATAAACCGCGAGATACCTTACCCAAACTTGAATCCTTGAGGATTCCAAGGAATCCTTATGGACCGGTATTGCATGGCCGTCGTCAGTTCGTGTATGAAACCTTAAACGGACCCAACCCGAGGATTAGCCGCGGATGAAGTCAGGTCTTATGGTCCCAATGTTTGGGGATAATATGCGCTACATTTTCTTATACAATGGGAAACCTGGGAGGTGAAACCCAAAAGTGAGAGTTCGGTAGGCTATTGGAAGATGGCCGAAAGTTGAATTTAATAGTAATCGGAAAGTATAGCGTTCCGGTGAAAATGGTCTAGGTGTTAGCACAAATCGCCCGTCACCTTAACTTAGGATGATGGTTCGGACGCCGCCGCGCCCCCACGGGCCCCGGCGGTTACGGGCCCCTACGAAGTTAAGCAAGTCGTAACATAGTGAGGGGAGGGGAACCTCCCCTTGGGGCCACCCCCAAGCCCCCCGCCCCCTAGCTGCCTTCGTGTTAACGAAGGCCTTTCAGAGAAGCTAGGCCAGAGGGCCAAAGGCCTTCTGGGAAGGGGCGACGGTTGCATGCACATGAGTGAGCCTTTATTTCTAAGTACAATCACATTGGGCTTAATAATTTATAGTGTCAAGGGTTTGACCCTAAAAATCTCAATTCTAACGTTATTAATTACAAGCTGATGGAGTTTTTCTGAGGGGGCCGGCCTTTTTTTCCCCATTGAGCTTTTACAAGGTTGCAAGGCTTGACTTGCCTGTCAAGGACTTGGCGGGATTTCTTTGGGGGGATACAACGGACTATTGACCATAAACAGTTGGGCGAAGGGGACTGAATTACTTGTTCTTGTCGGCGCCACCGCAGTTTTAATGATGCTCGACCCCCCTCTCCAAAGGGAGATGACTACTACAGGGGCTGCACCCGCGGGGGCCAACACCCCAATTTTAATCCTAATGGTGGCATTGGGGGGCGTCCTCTTGGTGTCGTCTAGTAACTGGCTTTCTGTCTATTTAGCTATTGAGCTGCCCACCCTCTCCTTATTTATACTAGCCGCCCAAAAGAGGGGGTCCGGCCATAGCGCCGAATCAGGCTTAAAATATTTTGTGCTGGGGGCGCTTTCCTCGGGGCTGTTCTTGTTTGGATGTGCCATGATGTGCGGATTGACGGGGGGGACCAGCGTGCCCTGTACCGATCTGGTACTAGGTCAGGCCCCCGGAGGTGCCATGCCCCCGATGGGAGGCCTACTGATCACAGTGGCGCTGTTGTTTAAGCTGTCGGCCGCCCCATTCCATATGTGAGCCCCCGACGTATATGACGGTGCGCCGACCACGACCACCGCTTTGTTGGCGATTGTGCCAAAGGTAGCCATATTTTCTATTTTAGTTTCAATTGGCCCGGCAATAAACATATTATTGATTGGTGCTATATTTTCAATGATCGTGGGCGCCATTGGGGCTTTAAACCAAACAAAAATCAAACGCCTAATAGCCTATAGTGGGATAGGACATATGGGGTTTATACTTTGGGGGATGGAGATTGGGTCTTTTGAAAGTATTCAAGCCAGCCTGGTATATATGATTTTATACGTGACAATGTCTATTAGCATTTTTGCTATAATATTGGCCCTGGGGGTGGTTAGGAATTTAATAGTGGAGTTTAGTGGCCTCTCCAGGAGAGAGCCGGCTTTGGCTATAACATTGGCCCTAACTCTCCTTTCGATTGCGGGTATCCCCCCCTTAGTTGGATTCTTAAGTAAATGGTTGGTGTTGTTGCCGGGGGTGGTTAATCAATATTATTTAGTCTCGGTTTTAGCCGTGGTCTGCTCGGTCATAGCTGGCGTTTATTATGTTAGAATAGTAAAAATTATCTACTTTCAAGCCGATTCTTCCCTTTTAATTGGCATAAAAACGCTTAGGGGGGAGAATAGAATAAATTTAAGAAAGGCTTTGCTAATTGGTGCTAGTTTATATGTGATTGGGTTCACAATTGCCTCCCCCAATTTACTGTTACAACTGGCCCATTGGGCCACAGTGGGGCTGTTCTAGATCCAAGCATTATTATAATGCTTGGATCATGATAATCAAGATTATCGAGCCGAAGGGGCGCCACCCCCGCCCGCTCCAGAAGGCTATGCCTTCTGTGGTGGGCGGCGGTGGGGGGCCCCATGCCGGTCCCTTCGGAACCGCCACCCTTTGGGCGGGTGCCCGCCGTAGGGTGGACTAACGGCAAGTCGCCGGGCTCATGACCCGGTCATGCAGGTTCAACTCCTGCCCCTACAACATGACGAGAAAAGTCTCGACATTATCAATGTTGGAATGCAACGTCGGTTTGAGTAAAAAGAGTGACGAATGGAGAACTAGGGTGCACTAAAGAGGACGGAGCCCCCCGAAATGGCGGAGGAGAGACTTTGAAGCCCTAATGTCCTGCGCGGCAACGCAGCGGGGGGGCCAGGGGAGCGAAACATCCCAGTACCGGGCCCCCCACCCCCCTCCCCACCCCATAGTGGGTGTTTGGGGGGGGGGCACAGTAAAAATCAAACGAGATTCCGCAAGTGGCGGCGAGCGAAAGCGGACGGGCCCTTTCCCGTAGGACCCCCCGGCCCGGCCGGGGGGCGGGGGTCGCCCACCCAGGGGCGGGCGAGTAGTGATGGGAAGATGGGTGGCCACACATCCAAGGCTTAATAACTAGTGTCACACCGAAAGAGGGGAGTACTGTGAAGGAAAGTTGAAAGAGACTTGAAAAGACCTTGAAATGAGTCACTTAAAGCAGTTGTAACACAACGTACCTTTTGTATAATGGGTCCACGAGATAAAATTTGGCAAACTTAAAGTGCAATCTCGCAGCCACCCCGCAGGGGATGGCTGGGGGGATTGTTCTTGGCCCCTAAGGTGTAGTGAAAGCAAGGGGGGGGGATACCCCCACCCCTCAGTCAAATTTCCCGAAACCAAGTGATCTAGCCATGGGCAGTTTTTAGGAACGAACCGGTGGTTGTTGCAAAAACCTCGGACGACCTGTGGTTAGGGGCGAAACGCCAATCGAACTTGGAGATAGCTGGTTTTCTGCGAAAACTATTGAAGTAGTGCGTCCACAATTCAAGGAACCTTCACCCGAATGGGTGGCGGTTGCTAGTTGGAGAAGTCGAATCAAGATTTGCATTCTCCGATGAGAATGGCTTGGAATGCGGTAAAGCCCGACCCCCCGAAGCCGGGGGATTAACTATGAAGAAAAAAAGCCAGAGTGGGACAGACAGACTGTGGGCGATAAGGTCGACGGTCTAAAGGGGAGAAGCCCTAACCAGAAGTTAAAGTCATTAATAAAATTTAGTGTAAAAGAGATATTGGGTTTAGACAATGGAGAAGTAGGCTTGGAGCCAGCCACCTTTGAGAGATGACGTAGCAGTTCACTCAAGAAATTCTTTTATCTCTAAAATTATGGTGGCTAAAGTTGAACTGAAACTCTGGGGGCGAAATAACAAGGTGGCGGTTGCGAGGCCTTCTTCGAAGACTTGAACCCCCGCCCTTCGTTATGTTTGTCCGGTAGCAGAACGTACTGTTAATTGTTCAGTGAGAGCCCTACACGGCATCAGAAGTGATAATGTGGACATGAGTAAAAAATCATAGGATCACTCCCCCCCTGGTTTCCCATATTAGTTATGGGGTTAAACAGCCCCTAAAATTGCAGCCCCAAAGGTTGCGTTAATGGGGGGCCATGAGTAATAGACGCACAAAGTGCCAGGAAAGAATTATTCAAGGGCCAAAGGGGCGGCAAATCAAGGACGCCGCTCCTCTTGCCCAATGGGCATCGGTAAATCGAAGGTGATAACCACCTTTCGGCGCCGCACTGTACTAAACTAACTAAAGTGGGGGATAGTGAGGGGATAAATTTCCTTAAGGAACTCGGCAAAATCCCAATGGCCCACCAGGGCATATATTGGAACACGGGCCTCGACTGTTTACCAAAAACATAGCCCTCGGCCAATATGAAAATAGAAGTATGGAGGGTGAGGCCTGCCCAATGGTTGTATCTAAAAGCGGTTGATAAAAGTCGACCGCGTAAGGACAATTGAATGGCCGCGGTAACACTGACCGTGATAATGTAGCGTAATCAATAGCCAATTAATTGTTGGCCAGTATGAATGGCGCCACGAAGGCCCCACTGTCTTAAGGAAATTCCCAGTGAAATTGAATTCGTAGTGAAGATGCTACGTCCAATTTGTTAGACGAAAAGACCCCGTTGAGCTTTACTGGGGCACTTACACGGCCCCGGCCTTCAAGACTGGGTTGATAAGCCAAGGCTTACCATACCTAGGGACCGGCCGAATTTAAATGGGCGGTTTAGACTATGTGGCAGCCCCCCCCGTCGGGGCAGATGAAACCCCACTCCCCCATGTCAAAGGGGCTAACCCCCCCCCTTGGGGGGGACAGTGTAAGTAGGACAGTTTGGTTGGGGCGACCGCCTTTTAGAGAGTAACGAAGGTGCGCTTAAGGTGCGTAATTAATGACTGAAGCCTGACTGCGAGGGGGACACCCCGAGCAGACACCCCCAAGCCCGCCCTCTGGGAGGGCGGCGGTGGGGTGGGCCATAGTGACCCGTTAATTTAGAGTGGAATAGTTAACGATCAACGAATAAAAGTTACCACGGGGATAACAGCGTAATATCGTTAGAGAGTTCACATCGACGACGATGTTTGCGACCTCGATGTTGAATTGCGGCATCCTGGGGTGCAGCCGCTCCCAAGGGTTGGTCTGTTCGTCCATTAAAGCCGTACATGATTTGAGTTAAAAGCGTGGTAACACAGCTTGGTTTCTATCTACAAATTGAAGAAACATCGATATAACTATCTTCTAGTACGAAAGGACCGAAGGATTAGTGATCCTCTTATTTTTTATAAGTTACGATCAACCCATTGACCTCAACCCCTCTCCCTCCCGGGGAGGCGAGGGGTCTCTCAGCTAATCACTGACCGCTTCTAAAGTGGGAAAGTCATATCGAAATGTTTGGGCCCATTATAGGGGGGCTAAAAACCCCACCATCACGAGTGGTGGTGGCCAGCCCTCGGGCTGGGATTAATCCAGTGACCGTAGGTCACTAGCGGAACCCACGGTCGCAAGGCCTATCGGTGATCCAGGGAACCGCGACCCGTTCCCAGAAGACTGAAGGAACCCCCTGCGGGGGTTGCATAGCCTTCTGACCTAGCTTCGGCTAGGGTCCTACCGGACCGCACCTTCCACGAAGGTTGCAATCTTTCGATTATAACCAAGGCTCTTTTTAAAGAGCAGCCTGTGGCTCAAGGCTAGGAACCGTCGCCCCGAAGGGGCGAGGGTCCCTGGCCTTACCAGCAAGGATGACCAAAGGTCTATGTATCTTTTAGTTATATTGGCCCCCCTTTTGGGGGCCTTAACATCAGGGTTTTTTGGTAGAAAAATAGGAGAAAAAGGTGCTGGAATTTTTACTTCGGCCTGTTTAATTTTAAGTTTGTCCTGGTCTGCCTTGATATTTTATGAAACCACCTTAAATTCTTCTACAACATACATAAAACTATGGAGGTGGCTCGACTCAGATTTATTGACCACCTATTTTGGCTTACAATTCGATAGTGTTACTGCCACGATGTTGATCGTGGTTACAGGTGTATCCACTTTAGTTCATATTTTTTCTACCGCATACATGGACGGCGACCCCCATCTTCCCCGATTTATGTCATATTTGTCATTATTTACATTTTTTATGATCTTATTAGTGACTAGTGACAATTACCCACAATTATTTATTGGTTGGGAAGGGGTGGGGCTATGCTCTTATTTATTAATAAATTTTTGATTGACCAGAATTGAGGCCAATAAGGCGGCCATAAAAGCCATGTTGGTCAATCGAGTGGGGGACATTGGGTTAGTTTTAGCGATGTTTGCTATTTGGGAGGAATTTGGGTCTTTAGATTTTTCTTCAGTCTTCAACGCCGCCCCGGTTGCCGCTGAAAGCCATATTACCTTGATATGTTTATTTTTGTTTATCGGGGCAGTTGGTAAATCTGCACAATTGGGGTTGCACACTTGGTTACCGGATGCTATGGAAGGTTAACGTTGGGCCGTCTTGTCTAAGTAATTAGTTATGATTATAAATCCACTGTATGCTGGGAAAACCTACCGGACCCCACCTTCTAGAAGGTTGCAAGGAACCCTCGCCCCGCCCGCTATCGCGGCCTCCAAAGGAGGGAGGGGCGCATTACCTACCCTCAAAAGAGAGAAAGGTTGATTTTAAAGTGGCCTTATCCTTTCTTAACCTGGGGAGGTTGGGGAAAATCCTTTACTATCTCTGGGAGATGCTTTCAAGGCCTATCGAGGCCGCTATAGCGGCCTTTATAGGAGGTTGAATAGGAGGTTGAATAGGAGGTTGATCAGCCGGTAACAAAAACCGAAGGTTAGGATTTCCCCCTTCGTTGTTGGAACCCCCGAGACTTTATGTGGAAACCACTTGCGAGTAAGCCTGGGGGGGCTATGGTCAAGGTTGAACCTCCAATCGGAGTACAAACCGTCACCCGTTCTGGGAACGGGTGAGGGGAGGGTCCTACCGGACCCCACCTTCGTGTAAGGTACCCTGGGACCCTTCTACGAAGGCTCCTTGTAACCTCTCCCCCCCCCTAAGTAGAGGCGAGACCGGTTCAAGTCCGGCTGCCCCCTAGATGGTCGTCACAATAATCCACCTAATTATAAAAATATTAGTGATAGTTGTCCCATTACTTGTTGCAGTGGCTTATTTAACTTTAGCCGAACGGAAAGTTTTGGGGTATATGCAAGCTAGAAAAGGACCAAATGTAGTAGGGGTTTATGGGCTATTACAGCCTTTGGCTGATGGTGTAAAGTTGTTCGCTAAAGAGATGGTGATCCCCCACCACGCGAATCTTTTCATATACGTAGCCGCCCCTATATTATCATTTACCTTGGCCATAATCGCTTGGGGGGTTATTCCTTATGAAAGGGGGGTTTTAATAAGTGATTTAAAGATAGGAATCTTGTATTCATTGGCTATCTCCTCCATAAGCGTTTATGCCATACTAATGTCCGGGTGGTCTAGTAATTCTAAATATGCTTTTTTAGGAGCGATTCGGGCCGCGGCCCAAATGGTTAGTTATGAAGTTTCCATCGGGTTAATACTTATTACTGTCATTTTGTGCGTGGGCTCCTTAAATATAACTGAGATAGTACTAGCTCAAGGAAATAGTGTTTGATTTTTTTTTCCTCTTTTCCCCGCTGCTATGATGTTTTTTGCTTCCGCGTTAGCCGAAACAAATCGGGCCCCCTTTGATTTGACAGAGGGGGAGTCAGAGTTGGTGTCCGGATATAATGTCGAGTACGCCTCGATGTCCTTTGCTCTGTTTTTCCTTGCCGAATATGCCCACATTATATTAATGAGTTGTATGACAACTATATTATTTTTGGGGGGATGACTCTCACCAATCATGTTTTTAAAAGGAGGGGCTTGATGGTTTGGTATAAAAACTGCCTTTATAATTTTATTGTTTATTTGAATAAGGGCCTCCTTCCCTAGAATGCGGTATGATCAATTGATGGCGCTATTATGGAAATCTTATCTGCCTCTAAGTTTAGCTTTGGTTGTTTTGGTCGCCGGCGTTTTACTGGGTTTTAATGGCCTACCCCCCAGTTGGTGCTAACTCGTAGGTGGGGGTGCCCCAACGGCAGAATGGTTGCCCTTTTCGGTCCAGCATTCCCCCGGGAATGGTTTCAAGGCTAAAGGAACCCCCTACGGGGGTTGCGCAGCCTTACGGGACCGACTGTCCCTTCTAGGAACCATTCCCTTGAGAATGTCAAGCCATTCCCTTGGGAATGTCGAGACATTCCCTTGAGAATGTACACGGAGTTTTATGGGATTTTAGTTTTATTAATTTTTAGTGTAATTCTTTCCGCCATTATTTCCGGCGCCTCTTATGTTTTAGGGGTGAAGCAGCCGGACCGGGAGAAAGTCTCCGCTTACGAATGTGGGTTTGATGCCTTCGGGGCCCCCGGGCGCCCCTTTTCGGTCCGGTTTTTCTTAATTGGTATTTTGTTTTTAATTTTTGATTTGGAAATTTCTTTCCTTTTCCCTTGGAGCATAATATATAATCAAATTTCTCCTTTTGGGTTTTGAACCATGGCGGTGTTTTTGGTCATTCTTACCCTCGGCCTAATATATGAGTGGATAAAGGGCGGCCTAGAGTGGGAGTAGATCCAAGCATTCTAAGAATGCCTGGATCATGAGAATCAAGATTCTCGAGCCACAAGGAACCTTCGTAGAAGGTAGCGGTTCCTTGTAACCGTAGGTTGCACCCCTACGGGGGTCGCAAGGTAGGCAAGTTGTAAAGTGGAAGATAAAGTCCCATCCGCCACGGGAGTGGCGGCGTGCCGAGGCGGCGGGGTACCCCGCCGCCTCGGCCAATTATCATACCAACCCCGGTATCCGCCCTAATTCACGCCGCAACCATGGTTACGGCGGGTGTTTTTTTATTAATTCGGTCCGCCCCCCTGTTGGAACAAGCGCCATTAGCTCTGATGGTAGTGACCGTCGTGGGGTCCATGACCGCGTTTTTTACTGCCACGGTCGGGTTGGTTCAAAATGACCTAAAAAAAGTAATTGCTTATTCGACCTGTAGTCAATTGGGGTACATGGTGGTGGCCTGTGGGATTTCCCATTACTCCATAAGTTTATTTCACTTAATGAACCACGCCTTTTTTAAGGCTTTGCTGTTTTTAAGTGCCGGGTCTGTCATCCATGCCATGGCCGATGAACAAGACATGAGGAAAATGGGGGGGCTAATAAAATCCACCCCCTTTACTTATACTATGATGGCCATTGGTTCCCTCTCTTTAATGGGCTTCCCTTATTTAACGGGCTTTTATTCTAAAGATCTAATTTTGGAGCTAGCTTACGATCAATATTATTTAGCCTTCGCCCATTGGTTGGTGGTCTTTTCCGCACTATTGACGGCTTTTTACTCAATTCGATTAATCTATTTGACCTTTATTGCCGACACAAGCTCAAAGAAAGAAGTTTTTATGCAGGCCCATGAGGGCTCTTGGAACTTAACTTTGCCCCTAATACTGTTGGCTTTGGGGAGTATTTTCGTGGGCTATTTAACCAAAGAGGTACTTTGGTCATTTCAGGCCACACTCCCCCCCATTATCCCAATTTCTATCAAATTGCTGCCTGTAATTTTTAGCCTCTTAGGGGCAACCTCGGCTTTTGTGCTCTATCATTGCTCCACCCGCGCCTTTAGTGTGCCAACCCCGGCCATTAGTTTGGCCAGTTATGCTTTTTTATATTCTGCTTGGCAGTTCAATTACATTATAAACTATTTCTTGGTAAGAAACGTGTGGGGATTGGGCCATCTAATCTCGTACCGAGTCCTAGATAAGGGGGTGTTGGAATTGGTCGGCCCCAAGGGAATATCAGACCGAATGGTCCAATTAACTCAAGGGATTAGCAATTTACAATCTGGTTTAGTTTTTAATTATGCCCTAATAATATTAATTGGTGCCGCGGTGTTTATTTGGGGAACCGTCTGGCCCCTTTACTAATTTTCGACCCCCCCAACGGGGGGTCGTTGCATGGGGGGGGTAGGTTAAGGTAGACCGTTGGCCTTCAAAGCTAAAAGTGTGGGTTCAAGCCCCGCCCCCCCTGCATGTCCCCAGCGGGGGCACCACAGCCAAGGGGTCCCGCGAATTGGGGCATGGGCCCCCCCCCTAGAAAATGACAACATTAAGCCGCCTATTACTTAGCACTATCCCCTTTGGGGAGAGAGACCTGCCGGAGCCTTGGCAATTAGGCTTTCAAGATGCTGCCCACCCGGTGATGGAAGAGATAATCTTTTTTCATGATCAGATCATGTTTCTATTAGTCATTATTATTACAACGGTGTTATGGTTAATTGTTAAGGCTTTGGGTGGCAAATCTTACCACAGATATTTAGTTGACGGGACCTTATTAGAAATAATTTGAACCATAATCCCGGCAATTCTATTAGTTTTCCTAGCCTTCCCCTCTTTAAAGTTATTATATTTAATGGATGAGATAATGGACCCCGCTTTGACCATTAAGGCGATAGGCCATCAATGGTACTGGTCCTACGAATACTCAGACTATCGGGCGGAGACATTAGAGTTTGACTCCTATATGGTCCCCACTTCGGATTTAAACACTGGTGATTTTAGATTGTTAGAGGTGGACAATCGGCTTGTCGTTCCTATTAACACACATATTAGGGTGTTAGTTACCGGGGCGGACGTTTTGCATTCATTTGCAATCCCCTCTTTGGCCATAAAGATGGATGCTGTTCCAGGCAGATTGAACCAAACTAGTTTCTTTGTAAAAAGGCCCGGCACTTTTTATGGCCAATGCTCTGAAATTTGTGGCGCCAACCATTCTTTTATGCCCATAGTGGTGGAGGCGGTTTCTTTAAATAAATATATAAATTGGGTGCTATCCCTACAGTCCAGTTCCTAGAAGGGACAGTCGCTCCCGCCCATTTGGGTAKGTAACTCTGTATCCTTATCTTAGGGAAAGGTTCCCCTTACGGGTGGGGGCCTCCGGCCCCCTATCGTACCGTTCCCCCCTAAAGGGGGCAAGGTTGAATGGTTCAACCCCCCTAAGCCCGCGGGGGCCCTGCGGGGCCCCCCTCTCACGAGGGCCACCATGGCTATGGCGGGCTCTCTCCTCCTCCCTCGCTGGCCCGAAAGGCAGCTAGGGCGGACGGGAGATTGACTTTATTATGGTTTCCCCCAAGAATTGGCTGGGCTTAATTTTTCTTTTACTTATTTTGGGGATAATTAGCGTGATAAGAATTCCATCAGACAACGACGCTCGACTAAAAAGAGCCGCCCTAGAGTGGTCCTTGGCAACTTTAGCTGCCACTTTGATTTTATGGGGGGCCTTTGATTCGGGGGGCCAGTTTCAAACCATAAACCAAACAGAGTGGGTAGTTTCTCCGGCCTTAAATTTTCAATGGGGGCCGATCGTTTTAGCGGTGGACGGGATATCCTTGTTTTTTTTTATTTTAACTGCATTGTTAATCCCCATTTGCATTTTAATAAGTTGAAATTCTATTAAATATTTATTGAAAGAATTCTTGTTGTGCTTGCTATTTTTGGAGATTTTATTGATGGGGGTTTTTTCTGCACTTGATCTGTTGTTATTTTATATTTTGTTTGAGGGGATATTAATTCCCATGTTCCTTTTGATTGGCATCTGGGGCTCTAGGGAAGAAAAAGTGCGAGCTTCCTATTATTTCTTCTTTTATACTTTAATGGGGTCGGTGTTTATGCTCTTGGGGATCTTTCAACTGTATGATATCGCCGGCACAACAGATTACCAGACATTATTAAATATTAAACTACCCGAGTCAACCCAAAAGTGGATATTTGCTGGGTTTTTTCTCAGTTTGGCGGTAAAAATCCCCAAGGTGCCCTTCCATATTTGGTTGCCTCAGGCCCATGTTGAGGCCCCCGTCTCGGGTTCGGTCATGCTGGCGGGGGTACTATTAAAATTGGGAGGTTATGGGTTTTTGAGGTTTTCTTGGCCCCTTTTACCCGCCGCCTCTGAATATTTTGCCCCCCTAATAATAACGTTGAGTGGGATAGCCATCGTATATGGGAGCCTGACAACTTGTCGGCAAGTGGATTTTAAGCGACTAATTGCTTATTCTTCCGTGGCACACATGGGCCTGGTTACTTTGGGCCTATTCACCCATACAATAGAGGGCTTGGTGGCGGCCGTGTTTTTAATGTTGGCTCATGGCATTGTTAGCTCCTCCCTCTTTATTGCGGTCACTTTTTTATATGAGCGCCACCACACTCGTCTTATAAAGTATTACCGCGGGATTACTATTACAATGCCCATTTTTGCGACCATGATGTTGGTGTTGACACTAACCAATATGGCCATCCCTTTAAGTTGTAATTTTGTGGGGGAATTTTTTTCCCTGTTAGCCGCCTTTGAGTATAGTCTGGTGATTGGGGTTTTGGCCGCATCGGGCATGGTTTTGTCGGCCGCGTATTCCCTTTATTTGTACAACCGAATTTGTTTTGGGGATGCTTCCAATTATCACCTCTTCCCCAGGGACCTAAACAGGCGCGAGGCTTTGGCCATGGCCCCCTTGGTAATTCTAATTTTTTTCCTAGGGATACTGCCCTCTGTGATTATAGGGCCTGTGAAAAATGCCATAATGTTTAGTCCTGGGGGGGCCTAGGGGGGCTCCAATGCTCCTCAAGACAGGGCCCCCCCGGTGGTTTCTACCCTCGCCCCGCCCGCTATAGCGGCCTCCAAAGGAGGGAGGGGCGAGGGTTCCTTGCAACCTTCACCCGAATGGGTGGCGGTTCCTTGTAATGGCGATGACTTGGGCTTGCTTCTACACATTGTCATTTGGGGCGATCGCTTCTGGAATAATGGTCATATCGGCGCTTAACCCTGTCCACTCAGTTTTTTGGTTGGTAGTTGCTTTTACAAGTTCTTCGGCCCTCTTTATTTTATTGGGGGTAGATTTTATCGCCTTAATGTTTTTAATCGTTTATGTGGGCGCTATTGCTATTCTTTTTTTGTTTGTTATTATGATGTTAAATTTAACTGACTTCCCCCCCGCCTACCGGTTGGGGGGCGAGACAGACATGACAAACTATGTCCCCGTTGGGTTGGCCATTGGGACACTTTTCTTTTCGGAAATTGCCTCCAGTTGGCTCATAATGGGCGGCCACTCTGCTCTTGCGGGCCCCTTTGGGGCTGCGACCTCCGGTTACGCTAGTGAACTGGGGGGGAATTGGAATCTGGCCAACCCTTGGTTTTTAATAAAGTGCCACAATATCGAAGCCATTGGGCGGCTGCTATATACCGATTACTACTATTTATTTATTCTAGCCAGTTTTATATTACTGGTGGCTATGATTGGGGCCATAGTATTAACTCAAGAAATAGGGGAGGAGATAGGGGCCACTGCCAAGAAACAAGACATCTTCCTTCAAACCAGCCGCGCCCCCGAGGGCGCGTAACCCCGATCCCTTGGAGCCTTGCAACCGTCGCCCCGAAGGGGCGACGGTCCCATCAACCCTTATAGGCTGATGGCACCGGCGGTCCGCGAGGAACCGTGGGTTCCTTGCAACCTTCAATGAAGGTGGCGGCGCAACCCCCGGCGGTTCCTTGAGGCCCCCCAGTTCAATTCTGGGGGCCCCCCCATGCAACTAAGGAAAGAGAACCCCATCCTATCTATTGTAAATGGTTTAATTATTGATTTGCCAAGCCCCTCCAATATTTCTTATATGTGGAACTTCGGCTCTTTGTTGGGGGCATGCCTGGTCATACAAATATTAACAGGAATTTTTCTGTCAATGCACTATTGCGCCGATGTAAGTTTGGCCTTCGCCTCCGTGGGCCACATTATGCGCGATGTTAATTATGGATTTTTACTAAGGTACTTACATGCCAATGGGGCCTCCATGTTTTTCCTCTGCGTCTATCTTCATATAGGTAGGGGATTGTATTTTGGGAGCTATTCACGAACTGCGGTTTGAAATGTTGGTGTTGTAATATATGTATTGATGATGGCCACAGCTTTTATCGGATACGTTTTACCTTGGGGCCAAATGTCTTTCTGGGGCGCCACGGTAATTACTAACTTATTGTCAGCCATCCCTTATATTGGGACAGATATTGTCCAATGGGTTTGGGGGGGATTTAGTGTTTCTAACGCCACACTTAATCGGTTCTACAGCCTCCATTACCTATTCCCCTTTATTCTAGCGGCTTTGGCCATGGTCCACTTGATATGTTTACATGTTGAGGGGTCGAATAATCCTATCGGGGTTAAGTCTGACGTTGATAAAGTCTCCTTCCATGTTTATTATACATCTAAGGATTGATACGGTATAGTCGCATTGGCGGTGATATTGGGTGCCATTGTGTACATCACCCCTAATTTGTTAGGGGACCCGGAAAATTTCATCCAGGCCAACCCCTTGGTAACTCCTGTCCATATTCAACCAGAGTGGTACTTTTTATTCGCTTATGCCATATTGCGTTCAATTCCCAATAAGTTAGGGGGGGTTGTGGCTATGTTCTCTAGTTTTTTGATATTATTTTTAATGCCATGGCTCCATAGTAGCCGATTTCGAGGCTTGACCTTCCGGCCCTTGGCGCGACTCGCCTTTTGGTTTTTCGCGGCCGACTTCTTACTTCTTACTTGGATTGGGTCACAACCTGTCGAGGAGCCCTTTATAATAATTGGGCAACTAGCTTCAATTTTTTATTTTTCTTACTTTTTAGTTATAACTCCCCTTTTGGGTCATTTTGAAAATTGGTTGACAAGCAATCCACGCCCCGAAGGGGCGGCGGTTGCAATGAACCCCCGCCCTTCAAGGGCGGAGGCCTAAGCCTCCGTACCTCGAGCCACCACCVCCCCCCTAGCTGAAGCCAGGGGGGCGGCGGTGGCTCCAGTCTATAAGGCACCGCTCGATAGACTGTCCCTTCTAGGAGGGTGGCGGTGCCCCCCTTCGGGGGGGGGGACCATAGGTTGAAGATGGGGGGGGGCCGTCAAGAAACCGTAGGTTCTTAGGGGGTTGGCTAGGGGCCGTTGATGACATTCCCGAACCGGCCGACCCTCAAGGACGGAGACATMAGTCTCCGTGCCTCGAGCAACCCTCACCAGAAGGCGATGCCTTCTGGTGAGGGGGAGGGTTGCTCCAGTCTAGGCTTGAGGCTGTCCCTCCTAAAAGCCCGCCCCGGGGCGGAGCCCCCCCCCCACAACCCAAAAATAGAGAATAAGTAAAAATGAAATCTACCGTTTATCATCCCTATCATTTAGTAGACCCCAGTCCATGGCCTTACATAGGATCTTGCGGAGCTCTTTTTGTTACTATAGGCAGTGTTATGTATTTTCATTATAGTCAACCCTGGGTCATGTATATGGGATTAATAACAATTGTATTTACCATGATAGTTTGGTGGAGGGATGTGATCCGGGAGGCCACTTTTCAAGGCCACCACACCCTAATGGTTAAACAGGGGTTAAAGTATGGGATGCTTCTATTTATAGCCTCCGAGGTTCTTTTCTTCTTTTCCTTTTTTTGGGCTTTCTTCCACAGCAGCCTGTCACCCACGATTGAACTCGGTGCCGTCTGGCCGCCCCAGGGCATTGACCCGTTGAATCCCTTTTCGGTACCCTTATTAAACACTGCGGTGTTACTCAGCTCGGGCGCCACTGTAACCTGGGCGCACCACGCCATAATCAGCGGCCGAAGGGGAGAGGCCATCCGGGGGCTCACCGCCACCGTGGTTTTAGGGCTAATCTTTACCGCACTACAAGCAATGGAATACTATGAGGCTCCCTTTGCCATTTCGGATTCAGTTTATGGGTCTACTTTTTTTGTGGCCACGGGGTTCCATGGCCTCCATGTTATAATAGGGACTACTTTTTTGGCCGTCTGTTTAGCCAGATTAGTATCCCATCAATTTACTCGCCATCACCATTTTGGATTTGAAGCTTCAAGTTGGTATTGGCACTTCGTAGATGTAGTGTGGTTGTTTTTGTATATTTGTATATATTGGTGGGGGTCTTAGGGCCCCGGTTACCAGTAACGATGCCTCACCATGCATCTCCATTGGGGACCGAGGGTTCCTCCCCCGGAGGGGGCGACTGTCCCTTCAAGGAGGCTGTCCCTCCTGGGGGGCAACCCTCCGTTGCAAGGAGCCGCCGCCCGAAGGGCGGCGGTTGCCCGTATTAGA